GTGTGTATATATGTGTGTATATATGTGTGTATATATGTGTGTATATATGTGTGTATATATGTGTGTATATATGTGTGTATATATGTGTGTATATATGTGTGTATATATGTGTGTATATATGTGTGTATATATGTGTATCTGTGTGTGTATTCTATTCCTTTTTAAATCGTAAACAAAAACATGCTTTTTTAAAAACAGCCGAAAATTAGTTTATATAATTTTCCAACTTTCAAATTTAAACCCTTTTCTTCCTTAAACCCTAACTAGTACAGATATTTTGTGACATAGGAATAAGAACCATTGGAAGCCCTTATACTTAACCAAATCTTAAAACAAAATCTTTGCATCGGGAATTTTTCGCATCATTAAAATCTTTCTTTAACTTGGAGCTACACTTAAGTTATTTTAGTTTAAAAAAAACATTGAATTGTGGTTTCAAAAATGCTTTCTTAGCTAATAACCATGGCACCTTTCCGAGCATCTATAATAATACTTCTCCTTTCTTCTTTAGCCCTACCTTCTAGACTATTTCTTTTCTCATCTTCCCTGTCCATTCTCTTATCTTGACACATAATATCAATCTCCTCTACTCACATCTCTTTCTCCTTAATTCTAGATCCACAAGGTCTCTTATTTATATCCGTTATTTTATTTATTTCAGGAAATGTCCTAATATTTTCTAAATCTTACATAAAGGGGGACCCTAATATCTCCCGATTTACCCACTTAACCCTTCTATTTGTTCTTAGAATAAATATACTAGTCCTATTCCCCCATCTCATAATCCTCCTCCTAGGGTGAGACGGCTTAGGAATTACATCCTTTTTATTAATTATCTATTATCAAAACCCAAAATCCCTCGCAGCCGGGATATTCACCGCTCTAACAAACCGAATTGGAGACGTATTAATTTTAATTAGCATTGCTTGACTATTACATAACGGAAACTGAATTATTATCAATGTCTGAACAAACGAAATATCTTCCTTTATCATTATATCCTTAACTATTGCCGGAATAACAAAAAGAGCCCAAATTCCGTTTTCAAGCTGACTTCCAGCTGCTATAGAAGCCCCCACACCAGTGTCTGCTTTAGTACACTCTTCCACCCTAGTAACAGGAGGAATTTTCCTCCTAATTCGATTTTTTCCATTTCTAAATCAACTTCATCTTTTCAATCTATTTCTAATAATTATGGCCTCCCTAACCATACTTATAGCTGGCCTATCAGCCATAAACGAGATAGACATAAAAAAAGTAATTGCCCTCTCAACATTAAGTCAGTTAGGTCTAATAATAATAAGTCTTGCCTTAGGAGTCCCTACTCTTACTCTATTTCATCTCCTAACTCACGCACTATTCAAAGCTCTCCTATTTATAACCGCCGGAAGAATTATTTTATATGCCTCTCATAATCAAGATCTCCGATTAATAGGGCTTTCTAGCCCCTCAATCCCCATAACTTCTGCCTCAATATTAATTGCCAACATAGCTTTATTTGGGGCCCCCTTCCTTGCCGGCTTCTATTCTAAAGACTTAATTTTAGAAGAAATCCTATTTAATCAATCTAACTCTCTTATTTATATTATTGCCTTTTTTGCAACAGGCCTTACTGCCGGGTACTCTCTCCGAATAATAATAATAATTTTATGATCTCCAAAACATGCTATTCCCTGCTCCAACCTTACTGATAAAGACTTTCCTATTATTACTCCTATATTTATAATAACTTTAGCCGCAATTCTTGGAGGGAGAGCCTTAAACTGAACATTAATTATTCCTTACCAACCCATACTAATCCCGACCCCACAAAAAATCCTAACTCCTATAGTTACCTTACTAGGTCTAATTACAGCTTGAATCTTCTCAAACCCCAAAATAACCCCTATATTTATTAAAGCTCCCCTTCTTCTTCATTCCTCTTCATCAATATGATTCCTAACGAATCTCTCTACACAGAATATAATCTCCATCCCATTAACATCTTCCCATATACTTACTCTACTAGGTGAAAATGGATGAATAGAAATTTCATCTAGTCAAGGTACTAAATCAACCCTCTCCTCTATCTCCTCTAAAATCCAATTAAGCCAATCTAAAATAATAAATAAACTTCTTTTTATAAGAATATTTACTATCCTTCCAATAATAATGATTCTACTCTGCCTTGGTAGCTTAAATTTAAAGCAAAGCATTGAAGCTGCTTAGATGATCCTTATCCCAAAGCAATATAAATAGTATAATATTATTACATAAGTTTTTCATACTTAAAACACAGTCTTGATTGTTTTATATGACCCTCAAAAACAGAAAGTAATTTAAATAAAAATTCTGCCTTTGGGAGGCAGCTATCCAATCTTTGGCTCTCTGAAAGCTATAGAAGCCGAAACACAGGCATTGGTCTTGTAAGCCAAAAGGTGAAGTTTTTCCTATAGCTATGACCATCCACCTAATATTCCCTATTCTTGTCTCCTCCTCTCTAATAACATTCGTTCTACAACGTCGTCATCTCCTAATAGCCCTACTAGCCCTAGAAAGAACTACACTAATAACTATAATCTTTGCCGCTACTATTTATGGTGCCCCATCACAATTTAATATTATTATCATCTTAGTAATTATAACCTTAGCTGCATGTGAGGCTAGGCTAGGACTAGCCTTAATAGTAATTATAACTCGCTCTTATGGCTCCGACACCGTAAAACTTCTAACAACCAATAAATGCTAATACTTATTATACCTTTACTTTCCCTGCCCCTACTTTCCAACCCATGATTTATTTCCTCTTCATTCATCTTAACAATTATTCCTTGAGCTCTAATCTCATTTACTAACCCTTATCCCTGGGCCCTCACATTAAGATCCCTATTTTCTATTGACCTAATAAGCTCGTCTTTAATTATCCTTACCCTCTGAATTACAAGACTAATAATTCTAGCCAGCTATAAAATCAAGTTTACCAATAATCTTCCTAACAACTTCATTATTAGAAGCCTAACCCTTAGAATCTTTTTAATTCTAACATTCTCTTCAAGAAACCTTTTCCTTTTCTATGTGTTCTTTGAGAGATCCTTAATTCCCATCCTAATCCTAATTCTAACCTGAGGCTATCAACCAGAACGTCTTCAAGCAAGAATATACTTGATAATATATACCTTAACAGCCTCCCTCCCCATATTAGTAATAATTTTTCTTATGTACCTAAAAAATAACCACCTTTCATTCATTCTTTTCTCTTGATCCACTCCCTTTCCATCTATAATAAATAGCTGATGACTTATTTTAATTCTTGCCTTTTTAGTTAAAATACCTATATTTTCCCTTCACTTATGGCTTCCAAAAGCTCATGTAGAAGCCCCTGTAGCAGGCTCAATAATTCTAGCGGGAGTTCTTCTAAAACTAGGAACCTACGGCCTAATACGAATATCCTTAATCTTTACTCAAGTAAATAAACAATTTTCCTCCGTTATTACCCCCCTAGCACTATGAGGTGCCGTAATTACTAGATTAATTTGTATTCGCCAAACAGATCTAAAATCTTTAATCGCTTACTCCTCAATTGGCCATATAGGAATCTTACTAGCAGGAATCCTAAGCTCCACTGAATGAGGGTGACAAGGAGCCCTAGCTATAATAATTGCTCATGGACTATCTTCATCTGCCCTCTTTCTCCTCGCAAACACCACTTACGAACTAACTCACACTCGAAGAATCTTTTTAACTAAAGGAATAATTATTATTTTCCCTGCCCTCACTCTATGATGATTTATTGCCACCGCCGCAAATATAGCTGCCCCTCCCTCCATCAATCTTCTAAGAGAAATTCTCCTAATTACAGCAACCCTTTCCCAAGCCTCCTTACTAGCTATCTTCCTAACAATCCTAAGATTCTTAACTGCTGCCTATTCTCTATTCCTATTTGCCTCCACTCAACATGGAGCCACTTCCCCTTCATCTATCTCACTCCCTCCTCTCAATTCCTCATTTTTCCTAAATTCAAGTCTTCACTTAATTCCAATTTTTCTTTTAATCCTAAAACCAGAAATAATCTGTAATTGACTTTAACCTTATAGTTGAATAACAACATTAAATTGCAGCTTTAAAAGTGTAGCCATACTAAGGTTTAGTAGAATAAGCTAATTTAAGCTATTGGGTTCATACCCCAAACATGAGAACTTCTCTTCTACTATCCAGTTTGATTCTGGCTTAAAAATTAGCTTTTTCTGAAAAAAACACATGCAAATCTCCTAGCCCCGTGAAAAACCATTTTTAATTCAAAAATTTAAAATTTCTCAACTTAAATCATGGTAAAGGATCAATTCCTCAATAACAATTCCCTAAAGCAACCTCACGCCTGCAGTGAACAATTCTATAATGTCTAGAAATAGAGCTATGGTCACAGAAACCTAGAGTTGGTGAAACCCGTGCCAGCTACCGCGGTTAAACGACAGACTCAAGCTAATTACATCGGAAACTATGAACATTAGATAAAAACAAATTCGAAAGAAGTCTAATTCTACCAATTTTCTCACAACCAACTATATCTTCTCTATTACTCATGAAAGCCTAAATAAAAACAAGGATTAGATACCCTTTTATTCTAGGCCTAAAATTATCCAGGGTACTACAAACACAGGTTTAAAACCCAAAGAACTTGGCGGTACCTAAACCCAATCAGGGGAACCTGTCCTTTAAATCGACAATCCACGTAAATTTTACCTTCTCTAGAACATTCAGCCTGTATACTGCCGTCGCCAGCCCACCATAAAAATGTTAGTGAGCTAAAAGATCCTATATCTCCACGTCAGGTCAAAGTGCAGCCTATGAGAAGGAAGAGATGGGTTACAACTTGTATTATAAATATGAATTACTAATGAAAATAAATATAAAAGTGGACTTGAAAGTAATTAAAAATAACTTACTTTAATGAATATGGCAACCTAAGGTGTGCACACATCGCCCGTCACTCTCGCCGAAAGGGGAGATAAGTCGTAACATAGCAGGTGTAATGGAAATTGTACCTTACAAAATATAGCATCTAAAGAATGCCTTTCACTTACACTGAAAAGAGAGTCTATAAACTTATTTTGAAACATCTCATATATCTAAATTCCTCCTATCCTATAAATAAAAATCAATCCAAAATCATATAATCCCAACTTCCCATTATCTAAGTACTGCAAAGGAAAATTCAAAATTACTTTAAAGTAAAATTCAAAACCTGTACCTTGTGCATCATGGCTTAGCAAGTCTATTCTAAACCTAGTCGTCCCCGAAATCTTTACGAGCTGATAAAAATTTGTATCAGAACCCACTACCGCATGTTTCATAATGCCTAGAAAAATTTTATCAGAGGCTACATACCTACCGCGTAAGACTATAGCTGGTTTTCCAAAAAATTCACATTAGTGAAACAAGAACAAATCTTTGATAAGTAATAAAGGAAAAGCTCTATTACCCTAGCTAGTACAACATTACACTCCCAAAAGTAGGCTTAGAAACTGCCAACTTTCAAATAACGTTATAGTATAAATACAAAACATACTAAATCCTATAATACCCTGCTAACAAATATTGGAAATCCTCTACCAACCATTTTAATCCTAAAATCTGCTAAGATTAGTATTTATTACCTCTAATATATCTTTTAAATTCTCCTCATTTATTAAAAAAACTTCTTTATTGTAAGGAACTCGGCAAACACAAGCTCCGACTGTTTAACAAAAACATTGCCTCTCGACTCAACAATGAGAGGTTCATCCTGCCCAATGACAACATAGTTCAATGGCCGCGGTACCCTGACCGTGCAAAGGTAGCATAATCACTTGCCCCTTAATTAGGGGCTGGCATGAAAGGACACACGAAAGCTTCCCTGTCTCACAATAACAAATAAAAATTAATCTTCAAGTGAAAAAGCTTGAATCAAACTGCAGGACAAGAAGACCCCGTTGAGCTTTATTCTCTATAGACTAAATCAAATATTAAATACATCATAAACCTAAAAAGAATTTAGTTGGGGTGACTAAGGAACACCGAAAACTTCCTTTTATTAATTAGGATCATTCTCCGTACAAATTGACCCATTACACATGATCAAAAAAATAAGCTACCACAGGGATAACAGGCTAATCTTTCTCAAGAGCCCAAATTGTCAGAAAGGATTGGCACCTCGATGTTGGCTTAGGGGCCCCTAATGGTGCAGAAGCCATAAAAGGTAGGTTTGTTCAACCTTTAAAACCCTACATGAGCTGAGTTCAGACCGGCGTAAGCCAGGTTAGTTTCTATCCTCATTCTTAACCCCTACATAATAGTACGAAAGGACCTTATTGTAGTAAAATTTTTAAAAACCATGAAAACAACTAATCAAATTTTAAATTAAACCTAAAAGACAAAATTCAAAATAAGTTGGCAGAACAGTGCATTTGACTTAGGATCAAAATATAGAACTTACATTCTACTTATTATCTTACGTTACCCTAGTTTAACTTAGAACATTTGATTTGCATCTAAAAAGTGGAGCCTCTCCGAGTGACAGGATTATTGTTTCGGAAACAATTGATTTTGAAAATCAATAATAAAAGTTCAACTCCTTTATAATCCTATCTAAAGTGGCAGAAAAATGCGTTAGGTTTAAGCCCTAATAATGAGGCACCCCTCCTTAGATAATGCATCTTCTTATTTGTATTCTAATCAACTACCTAATAGTCTTAATAGCTATAGCCTTTTTTACTCTTCTAGAACGAAAAGTTCTAGGTTATATCCAAATCCGTAAAGGACCAAACAAAGTTAGTCTAATAGGACTCCCACAACCCTTTGCTGATGCAATTAAACTCTTTACAAAAGAACTTTCTCTCCCTACTTCCTCAAATCTTTACCCATTTATTTATAGCCCTATTATAGGATTAAGATTGGCCCTTCTTTTCTGATCCTTATACCCTTATTCCTCTCCCATATACTTTCCTATATACGGAGCCCTCCTATTTTTATGTATTTCAAGATTAAATGTCTACGCAACTCTTTCAGCCGGCTGATCCTCTAATTCAAAATATGCTCTACTCGGAGCAATCCGCAGAATTGCCCAAACCATCTCATATGAAGTAAGAATAGCCCTCACCCTACTTAGAGCCCTAATTATTCTTTTATCTTTCAACTTAATTCTAATAACCTCCTCCCAATGATCTTGAGTAGCCTTAATATTCCCTCCTCTATTTATAATTTGATTCATTACATCCTTAGCAGAAACAAACCGAACCCCCTTCGATCTATCTGAAGGAGAATCAGAACTAGTTTCAGGCTTCAATGTAGAATTTAGAGCAGGAAGTTTTGCTCTCATCTTTATAGCAGAATATACCAATATCTTAACCATAAGCCTATTTACTTCCATTTTCTTCTTTGGAATGATTCCAATATCAATATTCACAGACATCCCCCTCATTCTTAAAACCATATTCTTTGCTTTCTTATTCATTTGAATTCGCGGAACCTTACCCCGAATACGCTACGACAAATTAATAAATTTAGCCTGAAAAAGCTTTCTCCCTTTATCCTTATCTATCATAATTCTCTCAACCTCAATAATAATTTTAATCTAGATACTGCGCCGGGAAAGAACGGATAACTCTGATGACGTTAATCACGAGAGCCAGCCTCTCCAATATCAATCACTAGAGAGCTATCTAGCGTTGGCCTTTTAACCCAAAGAAAATATTCCCTTATTTCTAGTGAATGATAACAAGCCTATATCCACTAATCCTAGCCATAAGACTGCCCCCAGCAGTATTTCTCCTAGCCTGACTCCTAAGGAATCGACAAACTCCATCAATAAATAAACTCTCCCCTTATGAATGTGGGTTTGATCCTAAAAATAATGCTCGTCTACCTTTCTCTCTACGATTCTTCCTACTCGCCGTACTATTCCTAGTATTCGACATTGAAATTGTTCTATTAATGCCCCTCCCTCTATCTATTACTTTTAACCCAATTCCCTCCCTCCTAGCAGGAATAATCTCTCTTGCCATCTTAATTCTAGGACTCATTCATGAATGAAATGAAGGCTCTTTAGACTGATCCTCTTAACAAAATATGTCGGGGACAATATATGACTTCTAATCATGTTTTGAGCCGTTCAACTCAGCTCATATTTTTATGACAGCTTTCACCCCCGCCACTCCACTCTTCATCTCTACACTAATTCTAAGAACTTTTCTATCTATCTCTGCCTCACACTGACTCTTACTATGATTAGGACTTGAACTCAACTTATTAAGATTTATCCCCTTCATTATGACATCTAAATCTCTCCAAGAAACAGAAGGAGCAGTTAAATACTTCATAGCCCAAGCATTAGGCTCAGCTCTAATCCTTTTAGGAGCCTTAATATTATTTAACCCTCATCTCTCACCAGAACTCAGAATAATTCCCATTATTCTAGGAGCAATAAATAAACTAGGCCTAGCCCCATGCCATTTCTGATTCCCAACCGTTATAGCATCCATCTCCTGATTATCCTGTCTTACTCTCACTACATGGCAAAAAATTATTCCACTAATAATCCTAATTTCCATTCCAATAAACCAATCATTTTTATTCCTTATCTTAACAGGAGGCCTCAGAAGCCTAATCGGCGGAATTGGAGGAATAAATCAAACATCCCTTCGGCCCCTTTTAGCCTACTCCTCAATTGGACATCTAGGATGAATAATCTGCACCAGAACTGTCTCCTCCTCAACAGCAACTATCTACTTCATCTCCTACATTCTAATTGTTACCCCAATCATAATTTTACTTATATCCAAAAATATTTTCTCAAATATTCAACTATTCAGCCTCTCTAAATCTAAACTCTCCTTTCAATTATCCGCCGCAATCCTATTTATATCTTTAGGGGGGCTACCCCCTCTATTTGGCTTTTTCCCAAAATGAATAGCTATTCAATCTATAACATCAAGAGAAATACTTTTTCTCCCATTAACCCTAATCTTAGGAGCACTAATAAACCTATACTTCTATTTAAACCTATCCCTTCCTATAATTATTAGCTTCCTGACCCCGTCTCTAATAAAAAAAAAAAGGGAGGTTCCGATTATGGCTTTATTTTCTTTGAGTCTGGGGGTCTGCCCTCTCTCATTATTCTTAATCTATGCGTTGACTATACTCAACTAATCACAAAGACATTGGAACTTTATACTTTCTAGTAGGAATCTGAACAGGTCTAGTAGCCACTAGAATAAGACTATTAATTCGAGCTGAACTTGGTCAGCCCGGAACACTCTTAGGAGATGACCAAATTTACAATTGCCTTATTACAGCTCATGGGCTTCTAATAATATTCTTTGTAGTCCTCCCTATTTTAATAGGAGGGTTTGGAAATTGACTGGTTCCTTTAATACTTGGGGCCCCCGATATAGCTTTCCCACGAATCAATAATCTAGGATTTTGACTAATTCCTCCCGCAGTAATTTTACTAGTAATATCCGCTTTTATTGAAAAAGGTGCCGGAACAGGATGAACTGTCTACCCTCCCTTAGCATCAAATATTGCTCATGCAGGACCATGCATTGACCTGGCCATTTTTGCCCTACACCTCTCAGGTGTTTCCTCAATTCTAGCTTCAATTAACTTTATTACAACTGTAATAAACATACGATATAAAGGACTACGTCTAGAACGAGTTCCTTTATTTGTATGAAGAGTTAAATTAACCGCAGTTCTTCTTCTCCTTTCAATTCCAGTTCTTGCAGGAGGACTTACCATATTACTTACAGACCGAAACCTAAATACATCCTTCTTTGACCCGGCAGGAGGAGGGGACCCAGTTCTATATCAACATTTATTCTGATTCTTCGGCCACCCAGAAGTATACATCTTAGTACTTCCAGGCTTTGGTCTAATTTCTCACTTAGTAGCTCACCATTCTGCTAAACTCGAACCATTCGGTTCACTAGGAATAATTTATGCCATAATAGGAATTGGGTTAATTGGGTTCCTAGTATGAGCCCACCATATATTTACCATTGGGATAGATGTAGACACTCGAGCGTACTTCACTGCTGCCACTATAATTATTGCTGTCCCTACAGGAATTAAGGTATTTAGGTGACTAGCCACAATTCACGGCTCAAAAATTAAATACGACACCCCTATACTCTGAGTCTTAGGATTTATTTTCTTATTTACAGTAGGTGGGCTCACAGGAATTGTAGTAGGAAATTGCTCCCTAGATATTATAATACACGACACTTACTATGTAGTAGCTCACTTCCATTATGTACTAAGACTTGGAGCTGTATTTGCTATTTTTGGAGGTATTACTCATTACTTCCCTCTATTTACAGGAGTAACCCTTCATTCTCGATGATCAAAATCTCATTTCTTTATGATGTTTACAGGGGTAAACTTAACCTTCTTTCCTCAACATTTCCTCGGACTAAGAGGAATGCCTCGCCGATATTCAGATTACCCAGATGTATATACAACATGAAATGTTCTTTCATCTATTGGGGCTTTCATTTCATTCTTTTCACTTCTCTTCTTTATTTTCCTAATATGAGAAGCTCTAGCCTCTCAACGAGGAGTTTTAGCATCCCCTCATATACCTACCGCTCTAGAATGACAAGAAACCCTTCCTCTAGATTATCATCTATTCCAAGAAACCGGCCTAATTACCTCTCCCTCATTCTCAGTATCCTCTCTATATAAGTAGAAGCCATTTTTGGCATCTAACTGTTAATTAGAAGCTAGTCTAATCGACCTACTTAGATGGCCCACTGAGGACAATTAATATTTCAAGACGCTGCCTCACCTGTTATAATTCAACTAGTAGCTCTTCACGACCACGCTCTTACCATTATAATTATGGTAGTCTCACTAGTACTATATATATTGTATAGAATTCTAACCAACAAATTTACTTGCCGAACATTATTGGAAGCCCAAGAAATTGAAACCATCTGAACAGTTCTTCCCGCCACTATTCTAGTAGTTCTTGCTCTCCCATCTTTACGCTTACTTTACCTTATAGACGAGATTTCTCAACCCACCCTTACAGTAAAAACTATTGGCCACCAATGATACTGAAGATATGAATATTCAGATTTTCTAAACCTAGAGTTTGACTCCTATATACTTCCCACTGAAGAACTTCAAGACGGAGAATTCCGACTTCTTGAAGTAGATCATCGTATAGTAATCCCTATACAAACTGAAGTCCGCCTTTTAGTAACTGCAGCAGATGTGATTCATTCATGATGTGTTCCTAGATTAGGAATTAAATTAGATGGAATTCCTGGCCGCCTAAACCAAACAACCCTCTCTATTAACCGCCCCGGAATTTTCTATGGGCAATGTTCAGAAATATGCGGAGCTAATCACTCATTCATACCTATCGCCTTAGAAGTCATTGACCACCCCTCTTTCACCCAATGAGTAATAACATTTAGAGAATAGAATTCTAGTTAAACATATAATATAGGACTGTCAGCCCTAAGTTACTAAATAAGTGAACTCTGCATGCCTCACCTAGCCCCTTTAAATTGACTCTTCCTTCCTTTATTCTTTTTTTTCTCTCTCCTTCTTCTAATATCAGTCACCTGATGAGCCCAATTAATTTTAGTACCTAAACTTAAATCTAAACAAAACCACTCAATACCACCTTGAAAATGAAATTAAAAAGATGGCCGAATTATAGGCAGAAGACTGTAACCCTTCCCATGGATTTCTCCTCTTTTTGCTTTTTCAGTATAAATTTGTACAACTGCCTTCCAAGCAGCAAGTTTGATTTTCAAAAAAAGTAATGATCCGCCAACCTTTTCATGTATTAGAATATAGACCATGACCATTCCTAGTTGCCGTCGGGGTACTAGCCATTACTTGCGGCGCAGCAGCCTGATTTCACAACCACGGAGCTCTTTGCCTAATTATCGGACTAACCTTGACCACTTTAACTTCAATTATTTGATGACGAGATGTAATCCGAGAAGGAACCTATTTAGGATTCCATAGTTCAGTTGTCTCTAGAGGACTTCGATGAGCAATAATTCAATTTATTCTCTCTGAAGTTTTATTCTTTGCAGCGTTTTTCTGAGGCTTCTTCCACAGAAGTCTCGCCCCAACACCAGAAATCGGATGCACTTGGCCTCCCACAGGAATTGACCCTATTAATCCTTTCTCCATTCCTCTTCTTAATACCGCTGTTCTCTTAGCATCTGGGGTAACTGTAACCTGAGCCCACCACAGAGTAATAAATAAATCGCGAACAGAAACCATTCAAGCTCTTCTCCTCACAGTAGCTTTAGGAATATACTTCACTTTTCTCCAAGCAGGAGAATATATAGAAGCCCCATTTACCATTGCAGATAGAGCCTACGGCACATTATTTTATGTATGCACAGGCTTTCACGGGCTTCACGTACTAGTAGGCACAATATTCCTGTCTGTATGCTTAATCCGAGCATTTCTATATCATTTCTCAGATGGGCATCATTTTGGATTTGAAGCAGCAGCATGATACTGACACTTTGTAGATGTAGTTTGAATTTCCCTATACCTCTCAATTTACTGATGAGGCTCTTAATATTGTAAAATAGTGTACGGAGCACGAAAGTCTTTGATCCTTTAAGCCCTGGTTCAATTCCATGATTTACAAATGACTTTGTCTCTAATTTTATCATTAATAGCTACCCTTACTCTCTCCCTAATACTTTCTTTTAACCCTGTAACCCAAGGTATTTTTATCCTCTTAATTTCCCTAACTGCCACCGCAATCCTTCTCCTAATATCCTCCTGATACGCTATTATCATATTTCTAATCTATATTAGAGGGATACTAGTAATATTTGCTTACTTTTCCGCCACTTCACAAAACTCAAAACTCGAGATCAGATTTTTATTTCCTTCAATAATTTTTATATTTTTAGTATCTCTGATAATCTTTATTCTAATACCCCCTCATCTAAACTCAAATTTTTTTCTTTCCCTCTCCAACTCTCAAAGAGACCTATTTACTTCTCCCAACATTCCTATCTTAACATTCCTAATTTCCATTCTATTTCTTGCTTTAATTTGTATTGTAAAAATCTGCTCTAAAGACAAAGGACCTTTACGTCCCTTCATCCTTTATGTTTAAACCCCTCCGAAAATCAAACCCCGTCTTAAAAATTCTCAACACCGCCCTAGTCGATCTTCCGGCACCTATTAACCTCTCAACTTGATGAAACTTCGGCTCCCTTCTTGGACTTTGTTTAGTTCTACAAATTGCCACAGGCCTATTCTTATCTATACACTATGCTTCAAATATAGACATCGCATTTTCCTCTGTAATCCATATTACCCGTGATGTAAATTTCGGTTGATTTATCCGTGCTCTCCACGCCAACGGAGCATCTGCATTCTTCCTTTGCATATATCTTCACATAGGACGAGGTCTTTACTACTCCTCATTCAAACTAAAAGAGACATGAAATATTGGAGTAATTCTATTTATTCTAACTATAGCTACAGCATTTGTAGGATACGTTTTACCTTGAGGACAAATAAGATTCTGAGGGGCTACCGTAATCACTAACCTATTTTCTGCCATCCCTTACATTGGCCAAGACCTGGTCCAATGACTATGAGGAGGATTTAGAGTTAGAAATGCCACTCTAAATCGCTTTTTTGCCTTTCACTTCCTTCTTCCCTTTATTCTGGCCGCTATATCTGCAATTCATCTTCTATTTTTACATCAGACCGGATCTAATAATCCGCTAGGCCTCAACAGAGATTCTGATAAAATTCCATTTCATATCTACTACTCTGTTAAAGACATCGTAGGCTTTATTGTACTCCTAATAGCCCTTACTTCTTTCTGTCTTCTTTACCCTAATCTTCTAATCGATCCTGACAACTTCCTCCCTGCCAACCCTCTAGTCACCCCTCCCCACATTAAACCAGAATGATACTTTCTTTGGGCCTACGCCATCCTTCGCTCTATCCCTAATAAACTTGGGGGGGTTTGTGCTATATTTCTAGCCATCCTATTAATATTTGTACTTCCATTCACCCCTCAACAACGCCGAGGGAATCAATTTTATCTTCCTAATCAAATCCTATTTTGAATATTTACAACCAATTTCCTTCTCCTTACGTGAATCGGAGGCTGTCCCGTTGAAAACCCATTTATTTCTCTGGGGGCCTTATTTACAGCCTTCTATTTTCTCTTTTTCATCTTAAATCCTATTCTATTCATCCTATGAGATTCACTCCTGTCCTCATCTAAATATGACTTTAAGTTAAATTAAACTAAAGGTCTTCAAAGCCTTCAATGGAAATATCCAAGTCATGATGATAATAGACATCTTCTCATCTTTTGACCCAGGACTTAGAAATATTAATTCTACTCTCTTCTGAGTTCCAATTCTTCTTATTCCGTTTATCCTAAACTTAAGACTATGAATTTTACCCACTCGAATATTCTGACTTTCCTACAGCCCAATTAATCTAATCTTTCTTCAACTATCTCGCACCTCTAGGATCCACTTAAAAGGTTTATCCTCTTTAGTATCTCCCCTATTTATCTTTGTTATACTTACCAACTTCATAGGTCTTGTTCCTTACATATTTAGAGCTTCAAGTCACCTACTCTTTACTCTTTCCCTAGCCTTACCTCTTTGACTCTCTCTTATTATCTCAGCATTAATATTTTCCCCTTCCTCTTTCGCAGCTAGATTACTTCCAAGAGGAGCACCAACATGATTAAACCCTTTCCTAGTATTGATTGAAACTATCAGAATCTCTGTTCGTCCCCTAACTTTAGCCTTTCGGCTAGCAGCTAATATAAGAGCAGGCCACATTGTTCTAAGCCTAGTAGGACTTTACGCCACAACAGCCCTCTTTACTAACATTTCCTCTTTCCTTATCCTTCTAATAATCCAAACAGGCTACTTTTTATTCGAAGTAGCCATCTGCTCAATTCAAGCCTATATTTTCTGTCTACTTGTTTCTATATATACTGATGATCACCCCCTATAATGTTAAGCTAAACAAATAGCATAAAATTATGCATTACGGTTTCGGCCCGTAAAGCGGAGCATCTCCTTTGTTTTTATTTTTATATATATATATATATATATATGTATAT